GTTAATGTAGCTTAATAATAAAAGCAAGGCACTGAAAATGCCTAGATGAGTAACACATACTCCATAAACACACAGGTTTGGTCCTGGCCTTTCCGTTGACTCTAGACAGAATTACACATGCAAGCATCCACACTCTCGTGAGAATGCCCCAAGGGTCTACAAGACACAAAGGAGCAGGCATCAAGCACGCCAATAGGGCAGCTCATGACGCCTTGCCTAGCCACACCCCCACGGGAAACAGCAGTGATAGAAATTAAGCCATGAACGAAAGTTTGACTAAGTTATGTCAAATAGGGTTGGTAAACTTCGTGCCAGCCACCGCGGCCATACGATTGACCCGAGTTAACGGACATACGGCGTAAAGCGTGTTAAAGAGAACAGACAAAATAAGATTAAATTTTGATTAAGATGTAAAAAGCCACAATCAAATCATAAATAAACGACGAAAGTGATCTTATCACATACAGACACACGATAGCTAAGACCCAAACTGGGATTAGATACCCCACTATGCTTAGCCCTAAACATAAATAGCTAGTTAAACAAAGCTATTCGCCAGAGAACTACTAGCTACAGCTTAAAACTCAAAGGACTTGGCGGTGCTTTATACCCCCTTAGAGGAGCCTGTTCTGTAATCGATAAACCCCGATAAACCTCACCAACCCTTGCCAATTCAGCCTATATACCGCCATCTTCAGCAAACCCTAAAAAGGAACAAAAGTAAGCTTAATAATTATGCATAAAAACGTTAGGTCAAGGTGTAGCCAATGGGATGGGAAGAAATGGGCTACATTTTCTACCCACAAAGAACACACGAAAGTTCTCATGAAACTGACAACCAAAGGAGGATTTAATAGTAAGCTAGGAATAGAGTGCTTAGCTGAACTAGGCTATGAAGCACGCACACACCGCCCGTCACCCTCCTCAAGTACACCCAATACCCCCTAAGCCTGCTAACCGGTATTAATAATATGAGAGGAGACAAGTCGTAACAAGGTAAGTATACTGGAAAGTGTGCTTGGAAAAACCAAAATATAGCTTAAACAAAGCATCTAGTTTACACCTAGAAGATTTCATAATAGTGAATGTTTTGAACTAAAGCTAGCCCACTATTTATTAAATACAACTAACATACCTTGATCAATTAAAACATTCAATCTACCTACTAAAGTATAGGCGATAGAAATTTTAAATATGGCGCTATAGAGAAAGTACCGTAAGGGAACGATGAAAGAGTAATTTAAAAGTAAAAAAAAGCAAAGATTACCCCTTGTACCTTTTGCATAATGAGTTAACCAGTAAATCTTTAGCAAAGAGAACTTCAGTTAAATTACCCGAAACCAGACGAGCTACCTACGAACAGTTACCAGAACCAACCCGTGTATGTGGCAAAATAGTGGGGAGATTTGCAGGTAGAGGTGATACGCCCAACGAGCCCGGTGATAGCGGGTTGTCCAGGAAATGAATCTAAGTTCAGCTTTAAAAATACCTAAAAGACACTAAAACTCTAATGTTTTTTTAAAAGTTAGTCTAAAAGGGTACAGCTTTTTAGAAATGGATACAACCTTGACTAGAGAGTAACTATAAACTACACCATAGTAGGCTTAGAAGCAGCCACCAATTAAGAAAGCGTTAAAGCTCAACAAAAACTTTACTATAATACCAAAAATAAATAAATAAACTCCTAGCCTGTCTACTGGACTAATCTATTATTTTATAGAAGCAATAATGTTAGCATGAGTAACAAGAAGTAATTCTCCCTGCACAAGCTTACGTCAGCAACTGATACTACCCTGACAATTAACAGCCAATAAATACAACCCACAATTAAACTATTTATCCACACTACTGTTAACCCAACACAGGTGTGCACTAAGGGAAAGATTAAAAGAAGTAAAAGGAACTCGGCAAACACAAGCCCCGCCTGTTTACCAAAAACATCACCTCTAGCATAACCAGTATTAGAGGCACTGCCTGCCCAGTGACAACAGTTAAACGGCCGCGGTATCCTGACCGTGCAAAGGTAGCATAATCATTTGTTCTCTAAATAAGGACTTGTATGAACGGCAACACGAGGGCTTAACTGTCTCTTTCTTCCAATCAGTGAAATTGACCTTTCGGTGAAGAGGCGGGAATACCTAAATAAGACGAGAAGACCCTATGGAGCTTTAATTAACTCATCTAATAGAACAATACTTAATCACCAAGAGACAACAATACTTCTAACTAGGTGAGCAATTTCAGTTGGGGTGACTTCGGAGAAGAAGAAATCCTCCGAGCGATTTATAAAGATTAGACTCACAAGTCAAATCACACTATCATTTATTGATCCAAAGCTCTTGATCAACGGAACAAGTTACCCTAGGGATAACAGCGCAATCCTATTCTAGAGTCCATATCGACAATAGGGTTTACGACCTCGATGTTGGATCAGGACATCCTAATGGTGCAGCCGCTATTAAAGGTTCGTTTGTTCAACGATTAAAGTCCTACGTGATCTGAGTTCAGACCGGAGTAATCCAGGTCGGTTTCTATCTATAATATATTTCTCCCGGTACGAAAGGACAAGAGAAATGAGGCCAACTTAAAATAAGCGCCTCCAAGTCAATTAATGATCTAATCTCAATTAATTAACAAATAACAACCCTATAGCCCAAGAACAGGGCTAAAGTTAAGGTGGCAGAGCCCGGTATTGCATAAAACTTAAAACTTTATAATCAGAGATTCAAATCCTCTCCTTAACAACATGCTCATAATTAATATTCTGACCCTCATTGTCCCAATTCTCCTAGCCGTAGCATTCCTCACTCTAGTAGAACGCAAAGTCCTAGGTTATATACAATTTCGCAAGGGTCCTAACGTAGTAGGACCCTATGGCTTACTCCAACCTGTAGCTGACGCAATTAAACTCTTTACCAAAGAACCCCTACGACCAGCAACATCTTCAGTAACTATATTTATCCTAGCACCAATTATAGCCTTAGGCTTAGCATTAACCATGTGAATCCCCCTACCAATACCCTACCCACTAATCAACATAAACCTAGGAATCCTATTTATGCTTGCAATATCAAGCCTAGCAGTATACTCTATTTTATGATCAGGATGAGCCTCCAACTCAAAATATGCCCTAATCGGCGCCCTACGAGCAGTTGCCCAAACTATCTCATACGAAGTTACACTAGCAATTATTTTACTATCTGTACTACTAATAAGCGGATCCTATACACTATCAACCCTAATTACAACTCAAGAACATCTATGATTAATCTTTCCAGCATGACCCCTAGCCATAATATGATTTGTCTCCACCCTAGCCGAAACTAATCGAGCCCCCTTCGACCTCACCGAAGGAGAATCTGAACTAGTATCTGGGTTTAACGTAGAATATGCAGCAGGTCCATTTGCCCTATTTTTCATAGCAGAGTATGCAAATATTATTATAATAAATGCACTTACAACTATCTTATTCCTAGGAGCATACCATAACCCACTAATACCAGAATTATATACAGTAAACTTTACTGTTAAAACCCTTCTCCTAACAATTTTATTCCTATGGGTTCGAGCATCATATCCTCGATTTCGATACGATCAACTAATACACCTCCTCTGAAAAAACTTCCTACCTCTAACATTATCACTATGTATATGACATGTCTCTATGCCAATTTTTCTATCAAGCATCCCCCCACTTACATAAGAAACATGTCTGACAAAAGAGTTACTTTGATAGAGTAAATAATAGAGGTTTAAATCCTCTTGTTTCTAGAATTATAGGAATCGAACCTATTCCTAAGAATTCAAAATTCTTCGTGCTACCCAAATACACCATATCCTACTAGTAAGGTCAGCTAATTAAGCTATCGGGCCCATACCCCGAAAATGTTGGTTCATATCCTTCCCGTACTAATTAACCCCATTACCCATACTATCATCATATTTACACTAGTCTCAGGAACCATCATTGTTATAATTAGCTCCCACTGACTATTTGTCTGAATCGGATTTGAAATAAATATATTAGCTATTATCCCTATTATAATAAAAAATTTCAACCCACGATCTATAGAAGCAGCAGTAAAATATTTCTTAACCCAATCCACCGCATCAATGCTCCTCATAATAGCAGTTATCATCAACCTAATATTCTCAGGACAATGAACTGTGATAAATATATTTAATCAAACCGCATGTATACTCATCACAATAGCCCTAGCTATAAAACTAGGCATAGCTCCATTCCATTTCTGAGTCCCAGAAGTTACACAAGGCATTCCACTTAAATCAGGATTAATCCTCCTTACATGACAAAAACTCGCACCCATTTCTATCCTATACCAAATTTCACCATCAATCAATCTCAACCTTATACTAATAATATCACTACTATCCATCCTCATTGGAGGTTGAGGCGGTCTAAACCAAACACAACTACGAAAAATCATAGCCTACTCATCAATCGCCCACATAGGATGAATAATAACCATCCTATTGTACAACCCAACAATAACACTTCTCAATCTAGCAATATACATCATCATAACCTCTACCATATTCATACTATTCATAATAAATTCAACCACCACAATACTCTCACTTTCACATACATGAACTAAAATACCAATTCTAACCGTACTTACTTTAACCACCCTTCTATCAATAGGAGGTCTCCCCCCACTATCAGGCTTTATGCCTAAATGAATAATTATCCAAGAACTAACAAAAAACGACAGCATTATCCTTCCCACTCTCATAGCAATCGCAGCACTATTAAATCTATATTTCTACATACGACTCACATACGTCACTACATTAACCATATTCCCATCAACAAATAACACAAAAATAAAATGACAATTCAACTCAACAAAACAACCCATGCTCCTACCAACAATAATTGTTCTATCCACTATACTTTTACCCCTAACACCAATACTATCAATCTTTGAGTAGGAATTTAGGTTAAATAGACCAAGAGCCTTCAAAGCCCTAAGCAAGTATTAGTTACTTAATTCCTGATAAGGACTGCAAGACCACTCTTACATCTATTGAATGCAAATCAACTACTTTAATTAAGCTAAGTCCTCCTAGACTGACAGGCTTCTATCCTATAAATCTTTAGTTAACAGCTAAACACCCTAACCAATTGGCTTCAGTCTACTTCTCCCGCCGCAGAAAAAAAAAGGCGGGAGAAGCCCCGGCAGAACTTAAAGCTGCTTTTCTGAATTTGCAATTCAACGTGAAACTTTCACTACAGAGCCTGACAAGAAGAGGACTTAAACCCCTGTCTTTAGATTTACAGTCTAATACCTGCTCGGCCATCTTGTCCTTACCTATGTTCATCAATCGCTGATTATTTTCTACTAACCACAAAGATATTGGAACTCTTTACTTATTATTTGGAGCCTGAGCCGGAATAGTAGGCACAGCCCTAAGTCTTCTAATTCGTGCTGAACTAGGTCAACCCGGAACTCTACTAGGTGACGACCAAATTTATAACGTAGTAGTAACAGCACATGCATTCGTAATAATTTTTTTTATAGTAATACCTATTATAATTGGGGGATTTGGTAACTGACTTGTACCTCTAATGATCGGCGCACCCGACATAGCATTTCCCCGAATAAATAATATAAGCTTCTGATTATTACCTCCTTCTTTTCTCCTCCTGTTGGCATCCTCAATAGTAGAAGCAGGTGCAGGAACAGGCTGAACTGTATATCCTCCTTTAGCTGGTAACCTAGCTCATGCAGGAGCCTCTGTAGACCTAACTATCTTCTCTCTTCATTTGGCAGGAGTCTCCTCTATTTTAGGTGCTATTAATTTTATTACAACAATTATTAATATAAAACCTCCAGCTATATCCCAATACCAAACCCCTCTATTCGTCTGATCTGTACTAATTACCGCTGTACTCCTACTACTCTCTCTACCCGTACTAGCAGCCGGTATTACAATACTGTTAACTGACCGGAACTTGAACACAACTTTCTTCGACCCAGCAGGAGGCGGAGACCCAATCTTATATCAACACTTATTTTGATTTTTTGGCCATCCCGAAGTATACATTCTAATTCTACCTGGCTTCGGAATAATCTCTCACATTGTAACTTACTACTCAGGCAAAAAAGAACCATTTGGATATATAGGAATAGTCTGGGCTATAATGTCTATTGGATTCCTAGGGTTTATTGTTTGAGCCCATCACATATTCACAGTAGGCATAGACGTCGACACTCGAGCTTATTTTACATCTGCCACTATAATTATTGCCATCCCAACAGGAGTAAAAGTGTTTAGCTGACTAGCTACGCTTCATGGAGGCAACATTAAATGATCACCTGCCATAATATGAGCCCTTGGTTTCATTTTCTTATTTACAGTAGGGGGCCTTACAGGCATTGTCCTAGCAAACTCCTCTTTAGATATTGTACTACACGACACTTACTATGTAGTAGCACACTTTCACTATGTCCTATCTATAGGGGCAGTCTTTGCCATTATAGGAGGCTTCGTTCACTGGTTCCCGCTATTCTCAGGCTATACTCTAAACTCAACCTGGGCCAAAATCCACTTTGCTATTATATTTGTCGGAGTTAACATAACCTTCTTCCCACAGCACTTCCTAGGATTATCTGGAATACCACGTCGCTATTCAGACTACCCTGATGCATATACAATATGAAATACAATCTCCTCTATGGGCTCATTTATCTCCCTAACCGCAGTTATACTTATAGTCTTCATCATCTGAGAAGCATTTGCATCTAAACGAGAAGTTTCAACAGTAGACCTTACAACCACTAACCTGGAATGACTAAACGGATGTCCTCCTCCATACCACACATTCGAAGAACCAACATACATCAACTTAAAATAGCTAAGAAAGGAAGGAATCGAACCTCCAATTATCGGTTTCAAGCCAACACTATAACCACTATAACTTTCTCAAATTTGAGGTATTAGTAAAATATTATATAACTTTGTCAAAGTTAAGTTACAGACTACAGTCTGTATACCTCAATGGCTTATCCCCTCCAACTAGGTTTTCAAGATGCAACCTCTCCCATTATAGAAGAATTATTACATTTTCATGATCACACACTAATAATTGTCTTTCTAATTAGCTCTCTAGTATTATATATTATTTCACTTATGCTCACAACTAAACTAACCCATACAAGCACTATAGATGCACAAGAAGTTGAAACTATCTGAACAATCTTACCAGCAATTATTTTAATCCTAATCGCATTACCCTCACTACGAATTCTTTACATAATAGACGAAATTAACAACCCCTCCCTGACAGTAAAAACAATAGGTCATCAGTGATACTGAAGCTATGAATACACCGACTATGAAGACCTAAACTTCGATTCCTATATAATCCCCACATCAGAACTTAAACCTGGCGAATTACGTCTATTAGAAGTAGATAATCGAGTTGTCCTCCCAATGGAAATGACAATCCGTATATTAATCTCATCTGAAGATGTCTTGCATTCCTGGGCCGTTCCATCACTAGGACTAAAAACTGATGCTATTCCAGGACGTCTAAACCAAACAACTCTTATATCCTCACGACCAGGTCTATACTATGGCCAATGTTCAGAAATTTGTGGCTCTAATCACAGTTTCATGCCCATCGTACTAGAACTAGTCCCACTAGACTACTTTGAAAAATGATCCACATCAATACTGTAATATCGCTAAGAAGCTAAACAGCGCTAGCCTTTTAAGCTAGAGATTGGGAGATCGCCCTCCCCTGAGCGACATGCCACAGCTAAATACGTCAACATGGACCATTACAATCCTATCCATGCTCCTAACATTGTTTATTCTATTTCAACTAAAAATCTCCAAATACATATATTATACAAACCCTGAATCTACCTCAGCCAAACTACAAAAACAAAATACCCCTTGAGAAACAAAATGAACAAAAATCTATTTGCCTCTTTCATTACCCCAACAATCTTAGGACTTCCCCTAGTCATATTAATCATTATATTTCCAAGCATACTATTTCCAACATCCAACCGCCTATCTAATAACCGCCTAATCTCACTCCAACAATGACTAGTCCAGCTCACAACAAAACAAATACTAAACATTCACAACAAAAAAGGACAAACCTGAGCCCTAATACTAATGTCTCTTATTATATTTATTGGATCTACTAACTTACTAGGCCTGCTGCCCCATTCATTCACACCAACTACTCAACTGTCCATAAACCTGGGAATAGCCATTCCCTTGTGAGCAGGAACTGTTATCATAGGATTTCGCAACAAGACCAAAAAATCTTTAGCCCATTTCTTACCACAAGGAACACCAACCCCTCTGATCCCCATATTAATTATCATCGAAACTATTAGCCTCTTCATCCAACCTATAGCCCTAGCCGTGCGATTAACAGCAAACATTACTGCCGGACACTTACTTATACATTTGATCGGAGCAGCCACTATAGCACTAATAAATATTAGCACTATTACAGCCTTAATTACATTTATTATTCTTGTATTATTAACTCTACTTGAATTCGCTGTAGCCATAATTCAAGCCTACGTATTTACACTTCTAGTAAGTTTATATTTACATGACAACTCATAATGACCCACCAAACACACGCCTACCATATAGTAAACCCAAGCCCATGACCACTAACAGGAGCCCTTTCTGCCCTTCTATTAACATCAGGTCTAACCATGTGATTCCACTTCAACTCAACTGTTCTACTGACAACTGGCCTTCTAACCAATATCCTTACTATATATCAATGATGACGCGATGTTGTTCGAGAAAGCACTTTCCAAGGCCACCATACACCAACAGTACAAAAAGGCCTACGCTACGGTATAATTCTATTCATCCTCTCAGAAGTCCTATTTTTCACAGGATTCTTCTGAGCCTTTTACCACTCAAGCCTCGCCCCCACTCCTGAACTAGGAGGGTGCTGACCACCCACCGGAATTCAACCCCTTAATCCCTTAGAAGTCCCCCTTCTAAATACCTCTGTTCTCCTAGCCTCCGGAGTATCTATTACCTGAGCCCACCATAGCCTTATAGAAGGACACCGAAGCCACATACTCCAAGCCTTATTCATTACTATCTCCCTAGGTATTTACTTTACACTCCTCCAAGCCTCAGAATACTATGAAGCCCCCTTTACCATTGCAGACGGAGTCTACGGCTCAACTTTCTTTGTCGCCACGGGATTTCATGGACTTCATGTAATCATCGGATCCACCTTCCTAATCGTGTGCTTCCTCCGTCAATTAAAATTCCACTTCACATCTAATCACCACTTTGGATTCGAAGCCGCTGCTTGATACTGACACTTTGTGGACGTAGTCTGACTTTTCCTCTACGTCTCCATCTACTGATGAGGCTCATATTCTTTTAGTATTAAATAGTACAATTGACTTCCAATCAATTAGTTTCGGTAGACTCCGAAAAAGAATAATAAACTTATTACTAACTTTACTCACAAACTTCTCTCTAACCACTCTCCTTGTTATCATCGCATTCTGACTACCACAACTAAACGCTTATTCAGAAAAAACAAGCCCTTACGAATGTGGTTTTGACCCCATAGGATCAGCCCGCCTCCCCTTTTCCATAAAATTTTTCCTAGTAGCCATTACATTCCTCCTCTTCGACTTAGAAATTGCACTCCTCCTACCCCTCCCATGGGCCTCACAAGCAGAAGACCTAAACACTGTCCTCATCATAGCTCTACTACTAATCTCACTCCTAGCAGCAAGCCTAGCTTATGAATGAACCCAAAAAGGATTAGAATGGGCAGAATATGGTAATTAGTTTAAATAAAATAAATGATTTCGACTCATTAGATTATGATTTAGTTCATAACTACCAAATGCCCTTAGTCTATATAAATATCATAATAGCTTTCACAGTAGCCCTTATAGGACTCCTAATGTACCGATCCCACTTAATATCCTCCCTCCTATGTTTAGAGGGAATAATGCTATCATTATTCATTTTAGCAGCCCTAGCCATCCTTAACATACACTTCACCCTAGCAAGCATAATACCCATTATCCTGTTAGTCTTTGCAGCATGTGAAGCAGCCCTAGGATTGTCCCTACTAGTAATAATCTCTAATACATACGGCAATGATTATGTACAAAACCTCAACTTACTCCAATGCTAAAATTTATTATCCCAACATTAATACTCCTTCCCCTTACCTGATTATCAAAAACCAATATAATCTGAATCAATACAACAGCCCACAGCCTATTAATCAGCCTAACAAGCCTCCTTCTACTCAACCAATACAGCGACAACAGCCTAAACTTCTCATTAACCTTTTTCTCCGACTCCCTATCCACTCCCCTCCTAATCCTCACCACATGATTACTCCCCTTAATAATTATAGCCAGCCAAAATCACCTACTCAAAGAACCTCATACTCGAAAAAAACTATATATTTCAATACTAATTACACTACAACTACTCTTAATTATAACATTTTCAGCAATAGAACTAATTATATTCTACGTACTATTTGAAGCTACCCTTATCCCAACACTAATCATTATCACCCGATGAGGAAATCAATCAGAACGCCTTAACGCAGGCCTATACTTTCTATTCTACACATTAGTAGGTTCCCTCCCACTACTGGTAGCACTAGTCTACATCCAAAACTCTATTGGATCACTAAACTTCCTCATACTGCACTATTGAGCCCAACCAATCCCCAACTCTTGATCTAACGTTTTTATATGACTAGCATGTATAATAGCCTTTATAGTAAAAATACCCCTATATGGCTTACACTTATGACTACCTAAAGCCCACGTCGAAGCCCCCATTGCAGGTTCCATAGTCCTAGCAGCTATTCTACTTAAACTAGGTGGCTACGGAATACTACGAATCACAACAATCCTCAACCCTCTAACAGACTTCATAGCATACCCATTCATAATATTATCCTTATGAGGTATGATTATAACCAGCTCTATCTGCTTACGTCAAACAGACCTAAAATCATTAATTGCATATTCATCCGTCAGCCACATAGCACTTGTCATTGTAGCTATCCTAATTCAAACCCCCTGAAGCTTCATGGGAGCTACAGCCTTAATAATTGCCCACGGCCTCACATCATCAATACTATTTTGTCTTGCAAACTCAAACTACGAACGAGTCCACAGTCGCACTATAATTTTAGCCCGAGGACTTCAAACCTTACTACCACTAATAGCAGCATGATGACTCCTAGCTAGCCTAACTAACCTCGCCCTCCCTCCAACAATTAACCTAATCGGAGAACTATTTGTGGTAATATCAACTTTTTCATGATCAAACATCACAATTATTCTGATAGGCTTAAACATAATTATCACCGCATTATATTCCCTATACATATTAATCACAACGCAACGAGGAAAACATACCCATCACATCAACAACATCACCCCATCTTTCACACGAGAAAATGCTCTTATATCACTCCACATTCTTCCTTTACTCCTTCTATCCCTTAACCCCAAAATCATCCTAGGCCCCTTATACTGTAAATATAGTTTAAAAAAAACACTAGACTGTGAATCTAGCAACAGAAGCCCGCAATCCTTCTTATTTACCGAAAAAGTACGCAAGAACTGCTAATTCTATGCTCCCATGACTAACATCATGGCTCTTTCAACTTTTAAAGGATAGAAGTTATCCATTGGCCTTAGGAGCCAAAAAATTGGTGCAACTCCAAATAAAAGTAATAAACCTATTTTCCTCCTTCACCATTCCTACCCTATTACTACTCACACTACCTATTATAATAACCAACACAAACCTATACAAATCCAACATATTTCCACTATATATCAAAACAGCAGTATCATACGCATTCCTATGTAGCCTGGTACCAATACTAATATTCATTCACACAGGCCAAGAGACAATTATTTCCAATTGACACTGAATCACAATTCAAACATTCAAACTAACCCTTAGCTTCAAAATAGACTATTTTTCAACAGTGTTTGTACCAGTAGCACTATTCGTAACCTGATCAATTATAGAATTCTCAATATGATATATACACTCAGATCCCTATATCAATAAATTTTTTAAATACCTACTCCTCTTCCTCATCACTATATTAATTCTAGTAACAGCAAATAACCTCTTCCAATTATTTATTGGCTGAGAAGGAGTCGGAATTATATCCTTCCTACTAATTGGCTGATGATATGGACGAACAGATGCTAACACAGCAGCCCTACAAGCCATCTTATATAACCGCATCGGAGATATCGGCTTCCTTGTAGCTATAGCATGATTTCTTCTTAACCTCAATACATGAGACTTCCAACAAATATTTGCCCTAAACCCAAAAAACCCTAACCTACCTCTTCTAGGTCTTGTACTAGCTGCAACCGGAAAATCAGCCCAATTCGGCCTACATCCTTGATTACCATCTGCAATAGAAGGCCCTACTCCTGTTTCAGCACTACTCCATTCAAGCACAATAGTAGTAGCAGGCATTTTCTTATTAATCCGCTTCTACCCACTAACAGAAAATAACAAATTCATCCAATCTATTATACTATGCTTAGGGGCTATCACCACGCTATTTACAGCAATATGTGCCCTCACCCAAAACGACATTAAAAAAATCGTTGCCTTCTCCACATCTAGCCAATTAGGCCTCATAATAGTAACAATCGGCATTAACCAACCATACCTAGCATTCCTCCATATCTGCACCCACGCCTTCTTTAAAGCTATACTATTTATATGCTCCGGTTCCATTATTCACAGTCTAAACGATGAACAAGATATTCGAAAAATAGGAGGTTTGTTTAAAGCCATACCATTTACCACGACAGCCCTAATCATTGGCAGCCTCGCACTAACAGGAATTCCCTTCCTTACTGGGTTCTATTCTAAAGACCTAATCATTGAAACTGCCAACATATCACACATCAACATATGAGCCCTTCTAATAACCCTAATTGCAACATCCATAACAGCTGTATACAGTACTCGTATCATCTTCTTCACTCTACTAAAACAACCCCGCTTCCCACCCCTAATCACAATCAATGAAAACAACCCCCTGCTAATCAACTCAATTAAACGCCTGTTAATAGGCAGTATTTTTGCCGGGTTCCTTATCTCAAATAATATTCCACCAATAACAATCCCTCAAATAACTATACCTCCTTATCTAAAAATAACAGCCCTGTTAGTAACAATCTTAGGATTTGTAATCGCACTAGAAATTAGCAACCTAACTAAAGACCTTAAAATTAACTATCAATCCAAAATAACTAATTTCTCCACCCTTCTAGGCTTCTTCCCCACTCTCATTCATCGTACAGTACCATATATAGATCTCTCAACAAGCCAAAAATCAGCCTCCTCCCTTTTAGACCTTATTTGACTAGAAAACATTCTACCCAAAACAACTTCCCTAATTCAAATAAAAGCATCCACAGCGGTAACTGACCAGAAAGGACTTATTAAATTATATTTCCTGTCCTTCCTGGTCACTATCTTTATCAGCATAATTATTTTTAATTTCCACGAGTAATTTCCATGATAACTACTACACCAATCAACAGAGATCACCCCGTCACAATCACTAACCATGTACCATAACTGTAGAGAACTGCAATACCCATAGCCTCCTCACTAAAAAAACCCGAATCTCCCGCGTCATAAATAACTCAATCTCCAAGACCATTAAACTCAAACACAACTTTCACTTCCTTCTCACTCAACACATAATAGACCATTAATAACTCCATTACTACACCCGTAACAAACAAACCCAATAAAGTCTTATTAGACACCCATACCTCAGGATACTGCTCAGTAGCCATAGCTGTAGTATAACCAAAAACTACCAGTATACCACCCAAATGAATTAAAAATACTATCAACCCTAAAAAAGATCCACCAAAACTCAACACAATACCACAACCCACACACCCACTCATAATTAAACCAACCCCTCCATAAATGGGTGAAGGTTTACAAGAAAACCCTACAAAACCCAGCACAAAAATAGTACTCAAAATAGATATAATGTATAGTATCATTATTCTTACATGGAATCTAACCATGACTAATGATATGAAAAACCATCGTTGTCATTCAACTACAAGAACCATAATGATCAACACCCGAAAATCCCACCCACTAATAAAAATCATCAATAACGCATTTATTGATCTTCCAGCCCCATCAAACATCTCCTCATGATGAAACTTCGGATCCCTATTAGGCATCTGCCTAATTCTACAAATCCTAACAGGTTTATTCTTAGCCATACACTACACATCCGACACTCTAACAGCTTTTTCCTCCGTCACACATATCTGCCGAGATGTAAACTACGGCTGAATCATCCGCTATATACACGCCAATGGAGCCTCAATATTTTTTATCTGTCTCTACATACACGTAGGACGAGGACTTTACTACGGATCCTACACCTTCATAGAAACCTGAAATATTGGAGTAGTCCTATTATTAACAGTTATAGCAACTGCATTCATAGGCTACGTTCTTCCATGAGGACAAATATCCTTCTGAGGAGCCACAGTCATCACTAACCTCTTATCAGCCATCCCCTACATTGGAACAGATCTAGTACAATGAATCTGAGGTGGCTTCTCAGTAGATAAAGCAACACTTACACGATTCTTCGCTTTCCACTTTATTTTACCATTTATCATTGCAGCATTAGCCATGGTCCACCTACTATTTCTTCACGAAACGGGATCCAACAATCCCACTGGAATTCCATCTGACATAGATAAAATCCCCTTCCACCCCTACTACACCATCAAAGACCTTCTAGGAGCACTTTTACTAATTCTAGCATTAATGATCCTAGTTCTATTCTCACCCGACCTGCTAGGAGACCCCGATAATTACACCCCTGCAAATCCCCTTAATACCCCTCCTCACATTAAACCCGAATGATATTTCCTATTTGCATATGCAATCCTACGATCAATCCCAAATAAACTAGGAGGAGTTCTAGCACTAATTCTTTCAATCTTGATCTTACTCCTTATGCCCTTCTTACATATATCCAAACAGCGAAGCATAATATTCCGACCTATTAGCCAATGCCTATTCTGAGCCCTAGTAGCAGATCTCCTAACACTTACATGAATCGGAGGCCAACCAGTAGAACACCCGTACATTATTATCGGACAAATCGCCTCCATCCTATACTTCTCTATCATCTTAATCTTAATACCAGTAACTAGTATGATCGAGAACAAGCTCTTAAAATGAAGAGTCTTTTGTAGTATATTCCATTACCCTGGTCTTGTAAACCAGAAAAGAAGTATCACTAACCCTTCCTAAGACTCAAGGAAGAGGCCTCAAACCTCACCATCAACACCCAAAGCTGAAATTCTAGTTAAACTATTCCTTGAAAAACGTACTATCATACCTTTCACACTACTACTTCTAAAAACTCTCACCGATCTTATGACCTCTCATAACCACTAACTCTTACATTCACACTCAAAATAAAACACCCCATCTAAACCCCCATGTATATCGTGCATTAATTGATATACACCATGCATATAAGCATGTACATATTATTATTTATAGTACATAGTACATTACATTAATTATCGTACATAGCACATTAAGTCAAATCCACTCTAGTCACCATGCGTATCCCGACCATTAGATCACGAGCTTAATCACCATGCCGCGTGAAACCATCAACCCGCTTGGCAGGTATACCTATTCTTGCTCCGGGCCCATTAATTGTGGGGGTTTCTATTTAATGAACTTTATCAGACATCTGGTTCTTTCTTCAGGGCCATCTCATTTAAGATGTCCATTCTTTCCCCTTAAATAAGACATCTCGATGGATTAGTGACTAATCAGCCCATGCTCACACATAACTGTGCTGTCATACCCTTGGTATTTTTTATTTTTGGGGATGCTTGGACTCAGCTATGGCCGTCTAAGGCCCCGACGCAGAGCATATATTGTAGCTGGACTTAACTGCATCTTGAGCATCACCATAAAAGACAGGCACAGAACATGCAAATCATTAATAAGTAGATAAGAACTTAATGTTAATTAGACATAATAATTAATGGTAACAGGACATACATTATTATATTCTACTACAATCCACCCAATTATGACTTTCCCCCGGCCCTATCTCTCTCCCCCTTATATACGCACCAATTTACAAACACAAATTCCTCTATATATTAAATCAAATCTATTAATAACAAAAAGCTAAACAGAGTACAATTTAATATTCGATATATAAGACCCCCTTTATTTTTTTTTTTTGTTCATGTAGCTTAATAACATAAAGCAAGGCACTGAAAAAGCCCAGATGAGTACTTTAACTCCATAAACACACAGGTTTGGTCCGGGCCTTTCCTTTAATTTTAAATAGAAT